TTCTAATGGAAAATGGCTAATAGTTAGGACTCACCAAAAAATCGGTAATCCACTCCTGGAAAAGCCGTCCCGCATCAGTCACTAATCTATTTTTAACGTTTAATTAGGGCGGGTAATCGTTCCAATTAAGAACATAAGCTCGTTGTTTTTTCTTTCCCTACAATTAGAGCCATAAGGCTCGATCCGTGTATTCAATCGACCCAACTTTGAATTCATTTCGTTTCGTTCTAAGAATTTTTGTACCGATCCAATAAGAACGAAATTGTTTCATAATTCTCCATTGATACGACATGCTCTTTTTTCCATTCATTCCTTTCAGGATCAGTCGTGGTCTTACAAACTCTACCGATGGTGTGGACGAATCCCTTGCTTCATCCAAATGTGTAAAAGGCCCTAGCCGCACTTAAAAGCCGAGTACTCTACCATTGAGTTAGCAACCCAAAAGAGAGCATAGTATATAGATACAATCGAGATCAAAATAACGAAATTAGACAAGCCAACCAAAACGTTGAATTAGCAAAAAAGAAAAAAAAAGATCAACTGACAATACAAGAAATTTTCAAATAAAAAACTAGACTGTTTCTTAGATATTTTCATCCACTACATTATAGATAGATATATATTCTTATTCTATTTTTTTTCTCTATCTTTCTATCTCTATATTTTCAGATATTTTTTTTTATTATCTATCCATTTCCTTATAAGCAGTTTTGTTTTGTATCATAACAAATTCAACAAATCTTTGAATAAAGTAAAAAACAAAACCTGTGTTTTGTATGTAGGACAAAAAAATAAAGAAAAACGGATCCATTTACACTTGAATTATATTTGTTCACTACACTCTTGTCAATATGTATGTTAAAAAAAAAAGAATAAATATAATATATAGAATATAGAACGAAAAATCGAAATTATAAAAATTTCATTGAAAATTTAAGATACGAAAATAATCAATGAAATTGAACAAATAAAAAAAAAGAACTTGTGTTGGATTGGCACTATCTAAATTAGCTAAATAAGGTAGATGATCAGAAAGGAATGTAGAGCGAAATACAAAAGAAGTAGAAAAAATATCAAAAATTATACGTCAAATAAAATAATTAATTCTTTTTGCGTATAGTTCCAAAGAAAACCATCCAATTGAAATAAATATCAGAATTGTTTATTGCTAGCTCCAATTCCTACCGTTAGTTATTTGGTCAATATAAAACTTGCTTGGTTTATTTACTTGATCCTTTTTTCTAGACATCTTATATCAAAAATTTTTATTTTGATCAATAATTAAAGGAGACACAGCCTCCTACGAAAACAATACAAAATAGATCTGAATAGAGCAAAAAGGGTGGGAATAATAAAGAAAGGATTCTATCAAACTATATACGAATCGCTCAAGTCCCTTTCTTGTTGTATTTTTTTTTATTAAGTGAATGTCGTTTCATTAGGGCGAAGTTCTTTAAAAACCTCTGCCTTCTTTAAAATATCATAAACAGTTCCAGTAGGTTGAGCGCCCCTTTCAAGAAAATATAGAATAGCGGGAACATTTAAATAAGTTTGATTCTTTATCGGATCATAAAAACCAACTTTCCGAAGATCTCTTCCTTCTCTTCGGGACCGAACATCAATTGCAACAATTCGATAGACGGCTCATTGGGATAGATTATATGAACAATACCCCCCCTAGAAACGTATAAGAAGTTTTCTCCTCGTACGGCTCAAGAAAAATGATTTATTATTCTTTTTTTTTTCAAGTTCTGGATAGAAAAAATTCGAATGGCAAATAGATCCATAAAATCATTAAATTAATTCGACTAAGAATTAAGCCCCCTTTGCTCTTATTCTTCTTTCCTGAAAAACCACTTGCACTCATAACTCAAGTTGAATAACTCTCAAATAACTCAAAAGAAACATTTTGTTTATATTTATTGAGTGGTCTCTAACCCCCCTTGTCTGGCTTATTTAACCTCTATTGGAATTCTTTATTCTAATCCAGTTGTTGATACAATTGAGAAAGAGAAGGGCCTTTCCTTGTTTCGAAATCTCTTTACTTTGAATCATTAGGTTTATACATTACTTCGTTGATCTTTAATCCTTTCAAAATGGCAGCAACATACCCTTTTTGTGATTGTTTATCAAAGAAAAGAATCATACAAATACTTGATTCTCTCACAATATATTTTGTTATCGAAAAGGGTTTATCAACTCCAACAAATTTTCCTTTTGGGTTGGAAACTTGGCGGGATTGGATCCTTTCGATTTATCTGTCAAAAATATACTTACGAAGTTGTTCGAATTTATTGATTCACACTAACCCTAGATTCTTGCTCTTAAGAAATGAATCAATACTTTCTACTCGAGCTCCATCATGTACTAGTTTAAATTAACTACAACACAATAAAAAAAGTGTGGGTCCTAGTCTAATAGAACAGGGGATGTCGAGCCAAGAGCACCTTTTTCTATAAAAAATGATGGATCTAAAAATCCACACCAGATCGTGTCCTTCAAGTCGCACGTTGCTTTCTACCACATCGTTTCAAACGAAGTTTTACCATAACATTCCTCAAATTTGGAACCGGTATGCAATTGATTCAATTATGGAATCATGAATAGTCATTGGTTTAGTCGGTACGTACATAGAAATCCATACTTTAAATTCTATATTTTAAATTCTATATTCAAGATATATATCTATTCTATTAATATATTGAATATATTCTATTTTTTTATTTACATTATATTTACATTAAATAATATACGGATAGAATTAATGATCTATTAATGAAATTCTATCTAATTTTGGTTTCATATTTTTTTCTATATCTATTTTATCTTTATTTCGATTTTTTTTCTTATAGTACTATATATAGTACTATTATATATAGGTATATATAGGATTATTATAGGATTCTAATAGTAGTATTATGGGATTATAAATAGAAATTCTAAATAGAAAGTTATATAGAAATATAAGACAAACTAAGTAAGTTAATAAATGTAAAAAAGATTCCTAATTCAACATCATTATTGGGATTTTTTTACATTTACAATAAAAGCAAAAAATACATACAGCTTTTTTATAGAACTCAGCATTAATGATTTAAATAAAAACGATCGGTATATCGAAACGATAACTTGGAAAAACAAATCTAATTTTTTTCACAAAAATAGTAAACCCTTCTTACTGAGATCAAAGACTGAGATCAAAGGTTATATAGATAAGATAGGAATATTTCCCGATTTTATACGTTACGTATTTCTTTTTGGGTTCACTAAATTTTCCGTTAAGGCGAATAGAATGTCTGAATCACCTTTCCTTTCAACCAGTACATAGATTTTTACTTATTCATTTCATTCTTTATAAAATAAAGAACAAAATACGAAATACCTAAAAATTCAGTTTCAAATTCAATATGGAACTTTCTTTTTTGAGAACTCGATTCGAAATGAGATTTGATGAGATTTGGGTAGATACGCAAATCGACACCTTTTATTTTATTTATTGTTGATTAATTCTTATCTACCCCCGGCCAATTCTCCATAGATATCAGGGGTCAGAACCCCCCCCCAAAAAAAAAAGCGCCCTTTTTATTTACATACACAATTATAAACTGTCTAGGTACAAAACGAAACAGACCTAAATTTCATATTTTTTCTTCCTTGTTATTTTACCTCAACATAGTTAACATAGGAACTTTAATCCTATTGATTGAATTCAATATCAACAATACCAATAAGTACTAAAATAAGTACTAAAATAGACTCTTGTTTCGAATCCATATACACAATACGGAGAATTTCTAATTTAGCTGCCTCATTTAAGGGCTAGAGAATATAAAATTGCTTTCGCATTTTGATTATGAATGCATCTTTGAAAATTCTATTAATATTAACATAACGATTAGTATATTTTTATTCTAGTTAATTGTTGTAATTGAAATTTTGAAAATCAATCTATTATCCTATCTTGCCTATATTAGATCACAATTAGATTCAGTTCTATCTGTGTGTGCTTTGAATTCAATTCCGTTTGTGAAAAAGATAGAATTCAGAAACGAATCTTTAAATAAAAAAGCGAAAGAAGAAAAAAATTCTCTATACTATATAAGACTCCATTTTATGTTACCTGTTACAAACAGTTCCTTAAATTTTAGGATAGAATCCAGATGCTCTGGGACGGAAGGATTCGAACCTCCGAATAGCGGGACCAAAACCCGTTGCCTTACCACTTGGCCACGCCCCACTTCGATTTCTACTCTACACTAATATTGTTATTGATTGTTCGTCAATTCCCGCCAAAATCTCTATAGAATCCTGTGGATTGTTATTAGGATTTTCACACATGTAGGTATAGAATTAAACTGAATTTCTTGATCATTACATATAAATTAATTAAGATAATGTATGAAAGTATGATTTTTTCTATTCTCTTTTGATTTGAGAATGGAAGAGTTTTTGATTGAGTAAGTTCAAAAAAAAGAAAGGATTTTGGATCTACTTTGCTTTCTTCATTTTTCGCTTATCTTATATCAATAACTCAATCAAAATGCAATAATCTTCAAAAAAAAAGATGTCTGCTATGTTTAATATCTTTAGTTTGATCTGTATTTGTCTTAATTCTGGCCTTTCTTCGAGTAGTTTTTTATTCGCCAAATTGCCCGAGGCCTACGCATTTTTGAGTCCAATCGTCGATTTTATGCCAGTCATACCTCTACTCTTTTTTCTACTAGCCTTTGTTTGGCAAGCTGCTGTAAGTTTTCGATGAGATTTCAAATATTGTCCTAGAAAATGAACGGTTTATTCAAGAAAAAAGTCTAATATGGTTATACTAATAAATGAAAAGATCAGATACATCTTATAGTATGAACTCTCAATTCCAATTTCAAATATAAAAAGTCTTGGATAGGATAGCCTCGAAAAATGGGAATCACTTCCTTTCTCGTTCTAACAACAATCTCCGTGAAAGACCTTGTGAGGTCTTCCACAAAGATTGTGAAGCGGTTGTTTATATTTGATAAAAGGGAGACTCCTAACACTTAACAAATAAATAAATTTTTGTTCTTTTTTTGATTTCCAGAAACTACTTAAATTCTCGGTGTCAAAATAGAATATATGGGGGAATCTATTCTCTTTTTTACCCAAACAGATCTTGGAGATTGTGTAATGCTTACTCTCAAACTCTTCGTTTACACAGTAGTGATATTCTTTGTTTCTCTCTTCATTTTCGGATTTCTATCTAATGACCCAGGACGTAATCCCGGACGTGAAGAATAAAAGAGGAGTTTCCTTACTTTTTTTAGTGTCTTATTTTTTTTATAAACAAATAAAAAAAATTCAAGAAATTCGAAAGAGAAAAAAATAAGAAATCGTCAACAGAAACGGAAAGAGAGGGATTCGAACCCTCGGTACGAATAACTCGTACAACGGATTAGCAATCCGACGCTTTCGTCCACTCAGCCATCTCTCCCTATTGAAAAAAAAAGGAATTACTAATTACAAAAAAGAATTACTAATTACTTTAGTTAGATTACACATAACATGCCGTTTTTAAAATCTTTTTTTCTAGGTTTTCAATTCAATATACATATATATAATATCAAATTTCATCAAATTTCAATTCGAAATTCTTTCAGATTCTAGACTCTTATAAATTCTAGAGAATAATTTATACATTCTATTCTATATAGAATAATTAACCTGAAATATAAGTCAAATTTTTTAAGTTATATATCTATATTATAATAGATATAAGAATTGAATACATTATATTATCTATATATAATTATCTATATATAAACAGAATATAGATTATAAATATAGATATAGATTCTATATAGATATAGAAAAAATATGTATACAAAAATAAACATATATAATATATATATTATAATATATAATAATATAAATACATATAAAAATGAATCCAAATTTGAAATCAATACAAAAAATATATAAAACGTTAAATAAAAAAAAATATATATAAATGGATACAAGATATATTACAAGGGTTATCCGAAATTCCAACTCAACTAAGGATTCAATAAAAAAAACCAATCAACATAAAAAAAACCAGAAATACTTTTCGCGAAAGGCCTTTTATTCCCATGGCCTGGCCTGGTCAATACCTTGCCGGGCCTTTTTTGAATTCAACGGATCATAAGTAGAAAATTTTTCATTTCATTTTTTTTTTGAAGCAAGAAAAAAAAGGAATCTTTCTAGTCTTTCGATATAGAATCAAAATGCTCTTTTGCTTATCCTTTCGTAATTTGCTTATCCTTTCTTAAAAAAAAAGAAAACTATAGGTTCTTGCACAATTCGTCTATTATGACTTTAGCAATTTTGTTGAAACATATCCGTCAAAACTCTCCACCCCAAAATAGAACTTTGTGCTTAGGTCTTTAAATCTCTTTTCTTAATCTCTTCCCCAAAAAATTCAATACTCTCATTTTCAGGATTATTTTATCATCCTTTCTTGATTACGTTAAATTTCGTTGTTCGACAAAAGTTCCATTTCGATACAATAATCGCATTGTAGCGGGTATAGTTTAGTGGTAAAAGTGTGATTCGTTCTTTAAGAGTTAAGGGATCTTTCAATTTGATTCCTAATACGATAAAAAACTCTATTTCTTAAAAGGAATTAATCCTTTCCCTCTCAATGACAATTTTGAGGAGAATTTTCAATTCTCGTAATTTGTATCCAAGGATCCATTATTCAATTAAAATTTGAATAGAATAATTAATAATTATTGAATAATTGAAAATTTGGATTATGAAATTACGAAACATAATTGGTTTTGAATTGGATCAACACTTCCAATTCAATAAGTATGAGTAAAGAATCCATGGATGAAGATAGAAATATGAATTTTTAATCGTAACTAAATCTTCAATTTTTTATTTGTAGAAAGGACATTGAAGCAAAAAAAAAATGGCTAAAAAACGATAACTTTAGTTTACTAAAGGCATCAACCGGCATATTCTATTCTTTTAGCTCGGTAAAAACAAAAATTTTCTCCTCAAGATTCTATAAAATAGAAATAGAGAACGAAGTAACTAGAAAGACTTTTAGAATATGAATCTTCTAGAGGGATCATCTAGAAAGCAAGTACTTTTGAATGCCTTCAGGCAAAAGCTGACATAGATGTTATGGGTTAATTTTTTTTGTTCCCATTCTAGATTTCGATCTGGCAATTTCTCCATCTTCCATAAAGGAGCCGAATGAAATCAAAGTTTCATGTTCGGTTTTGAATTAGAGACGTTTTCAAAAAAAAAGACGTCGACTATAACCCCTAGCCTTCCAAGCTAACGATGCGGGTTCGATTCCCGCTACCCGCTCCATTTTTTTGAATGCATTCAAAAATTCATTAATTCCCGAAATTTTTTCATCTCACATCACATACAATCTGATTCGAACAATAAATAGGAAAGAAAAATCGTAATGAGAAGCGTCCATTGTCTAATGGATAGGACAGAGGTCTTCTAAACCTTTGGTATAGGTTCAAATCC